GCTGCAAAAAAGACAGCAGCGATACTACTGGAAAGGACGGTTTCAATATTTCCCATACGTAATCCTTTGTATAGACGTTGAGGCGGACGGACACTAAGATGGAATAGGCCCGCTAATATGCCTAATGTCCCTGCTGCAATATGATGAGAGGCTATTCCGCCCGGAACAAAAGGATCAAAACCTTCCACACCCCATGCCGGACTGACAGATTGTACCCTTCCGGTAAGTCCATAAGGGTCGGACACCCATATTCCAGGACCGTACAATCCGGTCACATGAAAAGCGCCAAACCCAAAACAAGCCACCCCCGAGAGAAATAAATGAATTCCAAAGATCTTGGGCAAGTCCAAAGAAGGTTTTCCCGTACGTTCATCACAAAATATTTCTAGATCCCAATACACCCAATGCCAGATAGCTGCCAAGAAGCACAAGCCAGAAAACACAATATGAGCTCCAGCCACACCTTCATAACTCCAAATACCCGGATTCGTTACGGTTCCTCCAGTGATACTCCAACCGCCCCATGAATTGGTTATCCCTAAACGAGTCATGAAAGGTATAACGAACATGCCTTGTCTCCACATTGGGTCGAGAACAGGATCGGAGGGATCAAAAACTGCTAATTCATATAGAGCCATCGAGCCGGCCCAACCAGCAACCAAAGCTGTATGCATTATATGGACAGACAGCAAACGACCGGGATCATTCAATACAACAGTATGAACACGATACCAAGGCAAACCCATGGAAATACCCCTTTATCAACGAAAAATAGACACTATGTAACTTTATTGCACTGAAAAAACTATGTTATATATTTCCACTTTTCAGTGGATTATCTCGGGGAAAGGATTACTATTTTTATTTTAGTAATATTTTAGTAATAATGTAAGAATTCGGTTTGTAAGAAACAAGGGAAGCAGATCTATTCTATACCCGATAAGTAACAATACGCAATGGCAGGGTTGGCCATCTATCTTTATCTATGAGCGAATGCATACATATTTGTTCATCATTCAAAGGGCCTAATCGTATTTGTAAGAATTTGACTTTTTAAGTTTGTCTCCCTTTACTTTATTTAAGATTTAGTTTTTTTATGAACTTATCGAATCTAAACATAAAATATGATAAAGCCCAATCTTATTAACACTTTATGAAAAAAAAAATTCATTGTTACGCTTTCACATCAAAGTGATGAATTAGAGTATTTCATTTTTTTTTCATTAAATGCCTATTGGTGTTCCAAAAGTTCCTTTTCGAAATCCTGGAGAGGACGATTCAATTTGGATTGACATATAGTGCGACTTGTCAGATATATTGGGTCATATGGGATTTTCCCGTTCTCCCCCCCGATCGGGATATACTCTGTTTCGCCCAAGAAAGATTGATTAAATCTAAATCATCAAAAATTGGGAGCGTGAAATAAAATTAAGTGCAATTGCTTTCCTTTTTGGGGTATACAGATTAATATTATCCAATTTAGAATAATTTATGGTTGGCTTGCTTGTTTGGACCAATAAAATGAAGTATCCAGGCTTCGTTTAGAAAAAACCAATCAGTAAAGTAATATATCGAGCATTACTACTTGTATCCTATTCTATTTAATTTCGAATTTATAAGTAGATAAGTTAATAAGTTATTAAGTAGATAAGTAGAAGTAATATCAAATTGATAATCATAATCAATGGAATAATATGATGAATACATTAAATATTCGGCGTAAAGCATGAAATGAAAAAAAAGTGTAGCAAAAGGGTGTGGTATGGGGACATTTGCCTTGCCCTATATGTGCAAATCAAAATCGGGCGGATCTTTACTCGGAGTAGAGCGCAAACCTAAAAGAATTGAATAAGACCCTTCGGGAACAAGAAAATGGCATCACGATTTGAATTGGATCGCGATGAAAAATACATCAATGATGAAGTTAGTTTGATAAGTTTAATGAATTCTTTTTTAGATGTAAACACATCAAAACTCATCTTTCTTGAAAAATGGAAGAAAAGCCCTCCGTTAGAATAGAAGTTAGACAGAACTCACTAGCAAAAAGGGGGGGGGCTGGAATCTACACATTGATTCTTTTTTTTTTTCGCGATTTATTTGGTGAACCGTATGCATCAAAAGGTGCATGTACGGTTTATAGGGGGTAGTTTTTTATCCTAATCAATCGACTTTATCGAGAAAGATTACTGTTTTTAGGTCAAGATGTTGATAGCGAGATTTCGAATCAACTTATCGGTCTTATGGTATATCTCAGTATAGAGAGTGAGACCAAAGATTTGTATTTATTTATAAACTCTCCCGGCGGATGGGTAATACCCGGAATAGCTATTTATGATACTATGCAATTCGTGCGACCGGATGTACAGACAGTATGCATGGGATTAGCCGCTTCAATGGGATCTTTTATCCTGGTCGGAGGACAAATTACCAAACGTCTAGCATTCCCTCACGCTCGGCGCCAATGGGTTTTTATTTGAAAGAAAACTATGCCTTCGCCGTCTGAACTATGAATATTAAGTAATAATAGCATGGCATTTCGAATTCGATATAAGAAAATTTGTTTCTTGTTTTTTAAAACGGTAGATTATGTATCGAAAGATTAGTATGAGATATAGGGATATTTACGATTTTATCTTATCTATCGGGATCTATTTCAGCGTCACAAACTTTTTTGTTTTCACGCCCGGGAACTCTTAACACATTTATGTTATGAAAGAGTACGAAAAAAAAATTATATTATTTTTTTATTTGCATTTGAAAAAAGAAACTTTGGGATTGCTAAATCGCCCATGAAATAAAGCAACGGAACCACCATAGTATTTTTTAAACTCCTAAAAAAAAGAAGGGCGGTTATTGTATTATTTACCGATCTAGGCATGAGAAATGAAATATTCTCTGTTTTTATTCAATGAAAGGTAAAAGTCAATTCTATTGTGGAGCCGTATGCAATGCGCAAACAATGCCTGTACGGTTGTTCAATTTTATCTTTTTTTTTTCTTATTATTCGTTATCTCTTCTCTTTCTCGTCACCGTATCAGCCGAGATAGAGTAACCATCGATTATCTTATATCCTCAGGGTAATGATTCATCAACCTATTGCTGGTTTTTATGAAGCACAAGCAAGAGAATTTGTCCTGGAAGCGGAAGAACTACTGAAACTTCGCGAAATCCTGACAAGGGTTTATGCACAAAGAACGGGTAAACCCTTATGGGTTGTATCCGAAGACATGGAACGAGATGTTTTTATGTCAGCCACAGAAGCCCAAGCTTATGGAATTGTTGATCTTGTAGCAGTTGCCTAAAAAATAGCAGGAATTTTATGCAATCGCAGTTTGCGATTTTATTTATTATTTTTATTCTTTTCTTTTTTTAACTATTAATTCTTTTTTTAACTATTAATATAGAAAATTAATATAGAAAATAAATAACTCATAATCGTCCGGTTAGGATCGATCTAAACCAGCCCATTATGCATACGATTCAACATGCCAACTATTAAACAACTTATTAGAAACACAAGACAGCCAATCAGAAATGTCACCAAATCCCCCGCACTTGGGGGATGCCCTCAGCGCCGAGGAACATGTACTCGGGTGTATGTGCGACTCGTTCAGATCATGGGTTCGGATAAGATAAAATAAAGGAAACCATTTTTCCGCTATCCGTGAGCAGTACGGATGAATAGGATAGAATAGAAGAAAGCCCTTCGCTATCTAAAAAAAACATTTATCATACCCCTCTCTTGTGTATCAAATTTATGGTTTCCATTGGTGCATTAATCACCTCAATTTTCAATTTAAAATGAGAAAGAATTCCCATTGGTAGCAAATGATTAGTCGTTAAGCAGGGGAAATCTTATTTAAATTTAAATTTAAATAAAAAAAGGCCGAAAGTTATGCCCCTACTCTTGCAAGAACGGACTAACAGGGTCAGCCAATCCGCTAATTTTCATAATTAAATACCGTTACTGTATAGATAGATCTCGTTGTGAAAGAACTATTACTGGAGAATTCATGAGTAGAGCTAAAAAGTATGAACTGTACAAGTTAGCAATAGCATTGATTAAATGATTAAATGAGGAAAGGGGCTCCGGTGTATAGAGCAGACCTCACCGTTTAAGAAATAACCATAGAAACGATGGAACCCACTAATTTTTTAGCTATTTCTAGTTATTACTTTTTTATTCGGTTTTTGTTTGATACCCAATATCAATACAATTTTTTTTCCTTTCTCTTTTTCTAGGCGAAATACCTAGAAAAAAAAAAAAGAACAAATCGTGGTTGGGAAGGTTATAGTAGCAAAAGCCGTTGGAATTATTATTTTATACATTGGCAGAATCCGTTTTGTTAATATAGAAGGAGGAAAACGAATAACTGAAAGAAAAGAAATTTATTAGTTATTCATCAAATATTAGTTATTCATCAAAGTTTCGTTTATTCAATGACCAGAATTAGACGAGGATATATAGCGCGGAGGCGTAGAACAAAAATTCGTTTATTCACATCAAGTTTTCGAGGGGCGCATTCAAGACTTACTCGAACTATTATTCAACAAAAAATAAGAGCTTTGGTTTCGGCCCATCGGGATAGAGATAAGCACAAAAGAAATTTTCGTCGTTTATGGGTCACTCGGATAAATGCAGTAATTCGCGAAAGCGCGGTATCCTATAGTTATAGTAGATTCATAAACAATCTGTCCAAGAGACAGTTGCTTCTTAATCGTAAAATACTTGCGCAACTAGCTATATTAAATAGGAATTGTCTTTATATGATTTCGACTGACATTAGAAAATAAGGAAAGTAGAAGGAGTACATCGGGATGTTTTACATACACGTTATTTCCGGGAGAATGAATTCCGAGAAGGTAGAATAGAAATTAATATGATAAAATAAGAGAATATGATCAGGTAGCCAAACTGAGTAAAAACTTGAATTTAGATAAAAAAAACGATTTTTTTTTTCCAATTCGTTTTTTTCTTACAAGACGACGACAATCAAATCTAGATTTTCAGATTTTTCGAACAAAATATCAATTTAATTTGAGCTCGGATTCGAATTTTGATTTTGATTCAATTGAAGAGTAACCCTATTTTTTTCTAGTTCTAAGACCAGAAGTGCGAGCGACCAATTCGTTTTTTTTCAAAATGTTTTTCATTATTAAGAAAAGGTAACAAAGATAAAATACGGGCTTGCTTTATAGCAATAGTAATTAATCGTTGTTGTTTTAAAGTTAATCTATTTACCCGCCTAGATAATATTTTTCCTTGTTCACTAATAAATCGAGTAATTAAACTTATATTTCTATAATCAATTCGATCCCCCGATTGGATCGGGGGCAAACGCCTACGAGGCGGTCGCTTGGACTTAAAAAAAAGTCGCTTGGATTTATCCATGGTTTGTTTAGTCCTTATTTTGAAAATCCTATTTCTTATAATTCTAAATCATTATCATTTTTGATCCGATCAAGTAAAATAAATAGGATTTTCCTTCTTTCTTGTTTATATTTCAATATAGAATTTACAATATTGAAATTCTTTACAATATTCAATTTATTAAAATTGTATATACAATTTTATAAATAGATTTTATCTTCCCATATTATATCCTAATAGGATATTTTTTGTTAATATATCATTTTTCATCTTCCCTGTAAAGCCGCTATCGTTTCCGTCTATTTCTTTATCTCCCCATGAATTGTATGCTTGGAACAATAGGGACAGAATTTTCTCAATTCCAATCGATTAGGCGTATTGTGTCGATTCTTTTGAGTACTATATCTGGAAATGCCTCTTGGTTTCTTATTAACATTGTTTCGAACACAATCGGTACATTCCAAAATAATTCTTACTCGGACATCTTTACCCTTGGCCATGAGCCCCTCCCTCACCTTGGTTTTTTATTTACTCAACGCTTCGATTTTCCGATCTGAAGAGAAGAAGAGCGGAATAAAAAAAAATCGAAGTTGCTAGCTCGAAATCAAATCCAGAAATCAAATTATAAAAAATTTCATTGCAACCCAATATCCTAATAAAAAAAAAGTAATAAAATAATAAGTAATACAATGCTTTGAAAATCTATTTCAATTAGAAGTTTAGTACAGTATTTCATTTAAACATCGTATATGATACTCTCGCCCTAGCTACATTTTTATTTCCGTTTTCTTAATTGACGTTAATTTACTTGAAGACAGGGCCCGCACTCTGAATTTTGCTGCGGTTGAATAAACTTTCTTTTATTCTATATTTTTTTTTTATTTATAAAAAACAAAAAAAAAAATATAGAATAATTTTTATAAAAATAAAGAAGAGGAGGTAGCAGTCACAGATATTTAATTGTATCTTTAATCTTCTCCACACCCCCCGTTATTGTTATGTTAATAAAATAACTAGAATGAAAAAAACGGGAATGTCAACGCATCCGGGAAAAAGCGATTGATCTCTATCAATAGACCGGCTAAAGCCCCGAACCATAGAGTACTTATTACCGGGGCTACGGATAGATATGTTTTTAGATCTCGCATTTTAAATCCTCCTTATTGTAATAATTGTAATATAATTGTAATAAATAATATTTATTGTAATACCTAATGGTAATACATATATGATCAGAGATCAGATCGGATATATAGTTAAATAAAAAAAGATCAAATGTATATATAAAAAAAAGCCACTTGCGTTTGGTTTGTACACAGAATCCAGAATTCAAATTGAAATGTACAACGCTTTGATAGATAAGATTTTCCTTTTCTTAAAAGAACAAAATATATATCTTTTTTCCTATTTTATTTTTTCATATACCATAGAATATCATATAATAAAATAAAAAAAAGTTTATTATTATATGATAAAAAAATGATATGAGATCAAAAAAAAAGACGAAATAGAAAGATCGAAATAGCAAGATAATATGTATATCAATGAAGAAAATAAAATAAGTATATAGAAAAGAAGGCAGGAATTCTCTACAATGACATTGTAATCCAATTGAATTGAAATGAAAGGGATGTAGCGCAGCTTGGTAGCGCGTTTGTTTTGGGTACAAAATGTCACGGGTTCAAATCCTGTCATCCCTACCTATCACTTCGCCTCAGAGCCATAACGAGGGTCCATTGAAATCAATAAAAATTGGACATGACATACCTACTCTTTAATTTCTATTTTATATCATATTATATATCATCCTATAGCCCTTCAACATGTTCCTATAGCCCTTCAACATGTTCCTATAGCCCTTCAACATGTATTGTAGTTAAAAAAAAAAATAAAGACTTTTTTTCCTTACAGTCTTTTTTTGTAATTTCGTGGTAAGAAAGCGCTCTTAGTTCAGCTCGGTAGAACGTGGGTCTCCAAAACCCAATGTCGTAGGTTCAAGTCCTACAGAGCGCGATTCCGTTCTTAGAGCGTGATTCCGTTCTTGTTTTTTTAGGTCGAAATTTTTACGTAAAAAATGGAACAGCAATCTGAATTTGACCTCCCCCTTTCTTGAATCCGAAGGAGGTCAG